ATATGGTTTGTTCTTGCATATCTCTACCAGTTTTCCAAATTAATCCCGCGGATACATATAATTCAGAAGAGTATGTGAGTGATTCATACACAGCATCTCTTTCTTTTATCAAGGGCTCTGCCAATTGATATGTTGACACAAATAATTGAAATTCAATTTCTTGATCTGTATCTTCAATTTTTGGAAACTTATGAAGTTCTTCCATCAAGCCTTGATCAATGAACCTACAAAATCCGTCAAATTGTATCTGACTAAACCCTGGTATTGTATACATTCCCTCATTTCCATCCCGGAACATCTTAAGTTTTCCGTTTATCGAAAAAATCCAACTATTGGCTCACTCTTCGTTGAACCATATAGATTGATCTAGCAACGATGGAATGTATATTTTGCTCATTTGAACAACATGAAATTTTATCCAACCCCATATACATATATATATGTACTAAATACGTATGAACGGAGGAATCAAAAAAAATGTGACTCAAATTCGAATTTGCGACAGATACAAATGGAAATGAATTGATAAAACATTCCTGGAAACAAAATTCTGCCACTTAGACTTATGGAGTCTTGTATAGAATATCAAAATAGATCCAATTTCTACCTTATGATATTACGATCAGATTGGGTACCATAAATGGATTCGGAATTGAATCTGTTCTCTATGAGTGAGATAAAGACAGAATAATCAGGAACCGTCTAGAGTTGACTTTGATTTTAGCACTTAATTTATTTCATCGATTCCGTTGTTCAAAAAATGATTCGCAGAGAGAAAAGATATTTCTACCCATTTGTTAATTAGTAGAATACGATTGAAGTGCGTAAGAGAAGTCATATTTATTAAGTACATGCAGATATAACTATCTAGCTATCCGTATATCCCATCTTTTATCGAAGTTCCCTTGAGGCAACATAGGTCGTGCTATATCCAAATTTCGATTTTATATTCAATATATTCAATGAAAAATGCAAGCACGACGATTTCCTAATAGGAATATGTAGATAAGATACCTGACTAGGTATCCGTGTAAGAATTTCTGTTCTGGGGTTTACATATACACATAATTGTTGTTATAATTGAAATTGAAAAGGATTAATTATGGAAAAGAATTGAGACTGATTAGTCGTATATCAATTTGATCTCCTTATGTTATTAAGGAAACCAAATTGGAGATCAAAATCCAAGAACCATTCATGAATTCACAGTCATTAATGCTTCCAATTTGCTCTGAACTTTGGATTCTGTGACTGGAAATCCATTTTTCTCTTTCAATAGAAAAAAAGGGGAAAGCTTTTATTTAGGTGTTGTGTGTTTTGAAATACAATCAATCTAAGAGAACAACAGGATCCAATCAAAAAAAAGAAATGGTTCAGCAATTCCCCAGAATATTTCCATCTATATCTATTTTGTATCGTTTTGGCGGCATGGCCGAGTGGTAAGGCGGGGGACTGCAAATCCTTTCTCCCCAGTTCAAATCCGGGTGTCGCCTGATTAACAAAAGACTCGGAATTTCTTACCCTACTAAACTAATAGAACTCAAAAAATTCTTGCCTGGCAGAAGCAGAGGTAAGGGGCGGGGACTGTCGATACCCAATTTTAAGAATCGGGGGGTTGACTTTCAATTATTTCTTCAAAAATCGGGGTGTGACCCAAACCTGTACCATACCAATATGAATTACCAATATAAATAAAGAAATACTCACTTAATTACGGATTCCTGATGCGTTCAGGCCATTGATTTGATTTATCAATCGAATCAAATCCATAGTAAGATTCAATTGTGAGATTCAGAACTACGAAAGTCAGGGACCGTAAATCCGTGTATCCAAAGGAAGGTTCCTAAGAGACTGTAAATCCTTGCTCCTAGGATCCAAGAAGGGGTTATAGGAAGGACTATAAATACTTCCTAATTACCTTACCCTACTAGTGTTTACTGACTGAGTCTTGAAGTAGATTGGGTAGGCTGGTGGGGAATCCAATTAGGAGTTGTGGAAAGAACTGAAGATACTTTGTATCCATACAAACTCATGAGAGTCTCTGAGTGCTCAGGTTTTCAATTAATATTGTATGGGTGATTGGCTTTTATAGAATAAAAGTGGAAAAAGGTGCTTTCGTTGGGGTAACCCCGCCAAGAATGTAATAGGGTGTCTTCCAATTATTTCACATTTCACAGAAGTAGAGACAGTAAGGCTTAGATGGGAAATTAGGGGTATGTGATAGATAGTTATATATCTTGATGGTATATTTTTTTTTCTGCTTTTTGTTTATGAAAGGCAACAATAGGTCTTACTATTCCTACATATTCCATTAGTCACATTCCCTTGAGACTTCCAAGGGGCAACTGTGTATCTTGCTTGTACTTAGTGCTTTCCGATTCCACCAGAAATCATATAGGGACTTGTTACGGGTGTATTCATTGGATTGGTTCATCAAAAACGTTAGGTCAAAATCCCATTTTGACTCTGCACCATTGATTCCACTATTATTAGTGATCAA